AAAAAACAAAGGATGAATTCCACTTTACAGAGACACGCTATAACAACAGCCCAGTTTATAAAGGCCTCTTCTGGTTTGAAAAACCTCTTCTGACCTTTCTTTTCGATTATAAACGATGGAATCGCCCATTACGATACATAAAAAATAATAGATTTGAAAGGACTGCAAGAAAAGAAATGTCACAATATTTTTTTTTTACATGCCGAAGTGATGGAAAAGAAAGAATCTCTTTTACGTATCCGCCTAGTTTGTCAACTTTTGGAGAAATGATACAAAGAAGGATGTCCTTGCCCACACTAGAAAAACTCTCTTCGGATGAACTGTACAATCATTGGGTTTATACTAACCAACACAAAAATAACAACTTAAACGCCGAGTTTTTAAATAGAATTGAGGCTCTAGATACGGGATTTTTTTCTCTAGATATACTCGAAAAAAGTACGAGATTGTGTAATGATAAGACTAGAAAAGATTACTTGCCTAAAATGTATGATCCCATTTTGAATGGGTCATATCGTGGAAAAATTCAAAAAAAAATTTCACCTTCAATCATAAATAAAATTTCGTTAGAAAATTTCATAGAGACAATGGAAATTAATAAGATTCATAGTATTCTTCTTCCTGATACTGATTACCAAGAGTTTGAACAGAAAATAGGCCGATTTGATAAAAAAACTTTTTCAGCGGAAAATCGTCATTTCTTTACTTTAATCAGTAAATTTGATAGAGAATCGGGATCGAGTTTAAATTTGAAGGGCCTCTCTTTATTTTCAGAAAAAGAACAAGGAAGGATTGGTTCAGAAAAAAGAGCCAAATTTTTAAAATTTGTATTGAATACAATTCTAACCAGCCCTAATGGTCAAAAAACAAAAAAAAAATTTGTAATAAAAGAAATAAGTAAAAAAATTCCTCGATGGTCATACAAACTTATTACCGAGTTGGAATTCCTGTCGGGCACAGCTCACGAAGGCCTACCGTTGGATTATCATATACGTTCAAGAAAAAGAGATCGTGTAATAATTTACAAACCTACCAAACGTAGTCGCAAAACAAGTGTCAAAAATTGGGTGGCTATTAGAGACTATTCGGAAGAATCAGATTTTCGTCGAGAATTCATCAAAGGTTCTATGCGTGCTCAAAGACGTAAAACTGTTATTTCGAAACTGTTTCAATCAAATGTGCATTCCCCTCTTTTTTTGGACAGAATAAACCCCCCCCCTTTTTTTTCTTTTAATATTCCCGAACAGATTGAATTTTTTTTTAGAGCTTTTAAAAGTAAAGGAATAGGATTGAAAGATTATACAGAAGAAAAACAAAGAATACAAAAGGAGGAAGAGAACAAAATCGAAGAAAAAGCGTGGATAAAAATCACGGAGGCCTGGGATTTCATTCCATATCCGCAAGCAACAAGAAGTTTAATATTAATAATTCAATCGATTTTTAGGAAATATTTTTTATTACCTTCATTGATAATAGTAAAAAATATCGGACGTATCTTATTATCCCAACCCCCCGAGTGGGCTGAAGATTTCGATGGATGGAATAGAGAAAAGCATATTATATGTACCTATAATGGTGTTCAATTATCAGAACTAGAACTTCCAAAAAAATGGTTTAAAGAGGGTATTCAGATAAAAATAGTATTTCCTTTCTATTTGAAACCTTGGCACAGATCTAAATCAAGGCCTTTTTTTTCTTCTTATAAAGATATAAAAAAAGAACAACAAAAGTTTCGTTTTTTAACGGCTTGGGGAGCACAAACAAATCTACCCTTTGGGTCTGTCCCCCCCAAATCTTCCTTTCTTAAGCCTATTTTAAAAAAAATAAAAAAAGAAATGCGAAAAAAAAAATTTAAAGTTCTAAGCATTTTAAAAGAAAGAACCATATTGTTTCTCCAAGACTCAAAAGAAACAAAACAGGGGGTTATCAAAAACGTTTTATTTTTGTTTCTAAAAAGAATAAAAAAAGGACTCTCAAAAGTAAATCCAATTCTATTTTTTAGATTGAGAAAAATGCATGAATCCGGTAAAACTAACCAAGAACAAAAACAAAATTTTATAATCAGCAATCAGACAATTCACGACTCGTTTAGTAAAATGAAATCTACTGATAATACAAAGGATTCACTTCGAGAAAAAACAATCAAAAATATAACTGATAGAACAAGGACAATTAGAAATAAAACAAAGAGTCTTACGAAAGAAAAAAACCGTAACGCCAAGAAAAAAATAAATTCTAACAAAACAAGTTATAATGTAAAAGTAAAATCGACAAAAAATATTTTGAAAAATTTTAAAATAAAAAGAAGAAGCACTCGATTAATCTGCCAATTACAAAATTTTCAAAATATTTTCATTAAAGGAATCTATATAGATACCCTTCTATGTATCATTAATATTGCCAGAATTCCTACACAACATGTTCTCGAATCAAGAATTTTTTATTTTTATAAATCCATTTACAATACTAAAACAAACCAAGAAATAAAAAAAAAACACAAAAAAGAAATTCAATATATTTCGACTCTAAAAAGGGCGCTTTACAATATTAAAGTTAGTAATAGAAATTCACATCTGTTTTTTGACTTATCTTGCTTATCGCAAGCATATGTATTTTACAAATTATCACAAACCCAAGTTCTTCACTTGTATAAGTTAAGATGTATTTTTGACTCTCATGGAACATCTTTTTTTCGTAAAACTCCAATAAAGAATTCTTTTGTGACACAAAGAATATTTCATTCCGAATTACGACATAAGATATTTTCAAGTTGTAAAACGAGTCAATGGAAAAACTGGTTAAGAGGTCATCATCAATACAATTTCTCTCAGATTAAATGGGCTGGATTAATACCACAAAAATGGAGAACTAAAATAAATGAAAGCGGTATGACCAAAAAGAAAGATTTTAAAAAATGGAATTCATATGAAAAAGAACTAGTATTTTCTGACAAAAAAGAAAAAGATTTGAAAGTATATCCATTACCAAACCAAAAATATAATTTTTCAAAATACTATAGATACGATCTTTTATCATATAAATCTATTAATTCTAAAATGAGCAAGGCCTCATATATTATTTATGGATCACCATCAGAATCAGAATTAAATAACAACCAAAAGATTACTTTTAAGTACAACAATTATAAACAAAAACTATTTGAAAGCCTGGAGGAAATTCCTATCAATAATTATCTAGAAAGGGGCAATCTTATGTCTATGCAAACAAATCCGGATAGAAAATATTTTGATTCGAAAATTATAAATTTTTTTCTAAGAAAAAAAATCGATATTGAGCCCTGGACCAAAATGGATTATAACGGTAATAGAAATACTAAGATTGGAAGGAAGAATTACCCAAAACTGGAGAAAATAGATAAAAACGCTCTTTTTTATCTGACGATTCCTGAAGATTCCGAAAGAAATCCTATTAATGACAAGAAACTTTTTTTTGATTGGATGGAAATGAATGAAGAAATACTAAACCCCATATCAATATCAACGAATCTGAAACTTCCTTTCTTTCCAGAATTTGTGCCACTTTATAATGTATACAAAACCAAACCGTGGATTATACCAAGCAAATTACTTCTTTTAAGTTTGAATAAAAATAAAAAAAGAAATGAAAATAAAAAATTCCATTTTTTTAGACCATCGAATGAAAAAATATATTTTGAAATAATGAATCAAAATAAAGAAAAAAAAGAACCCTCAGGCCGAAAAGGTCTTAGATCCTATGCACAAAACCAAGGTAAAACTAAAAAACAATCCAAGATGCGGAATAAGATGAGACCAGAAATCATTTTCTTACGCAAACACTATTTGCTTTTTCAATGGATAATAGACGACGGTTTAATTCCGAAGTTCACTGAAAGAATGATCAAAAATATCAAAATATATTGTTATTTGCTTGGACTGAGAAATCCAAGAGATACTACTATATCGTCTATTCAAAGGAAAGAAATAAATCTGGATATAATGGTGATTCGGAATAAATTAACTCCTATAGAATTGAATAAAAAGGGGATATTTCTTATCGAACCGATTCGTTTGTCTGTAAAAAACGACGGATACTTTATTATGTATCAAACCGTAGTTATTTCGTTGGTTCATAAGAGTAAGTACCAAACTCCTCAAAGATATCGACAAAAAAGATATATCAATAAGAAAAAATTGGATGAATCTATTACAAGATATCAAAAAATAACGAAAAATATAGACAACAAATCTTATGATTTTATTGTTCCTGAAAATATTTTATCGTCTAGATGTCGTAGAGAATTGAGAATTCTAATTTTTTTCAATTCAAAAAATAGAAATGGTGTCGATAGAAATCGAGTATTTTGTAACACGAAAAACATAAAAAGTGGGAATCTTTTTTTGGATCAAAGTAAACATTTTGATATAGATAAAAACGAATTAATTCAATTAAAGTTTTTTCTTTGGCCCAATTATCGATTAGAAGACTTGGCTTGTATGAATCGATATTGGTTTGTTACCAATAATGGAAACCTTTTTAGTATATTAAGAATATATCCACAATCAAAAAAAATAGGTTGATGGTACATTTTTCATATCTATTCTGTACCATATATATAGAAAAGCAAACAAATGCACATATGCCCTTATCAGTTTAAAATAGATATAGATCCTTTTTTAGTTAATACTAAATCGTTAATACTAAATCAATGACGTATCAATTTGGTTGGATAAAATCTATAAACGAATCAACGGAATCTTCCTAATTTTAGGTCTCAATTTGTCGACGTTGTGAGTGTAAAAAAGTACCATCCCCTCCTTATCCCTGCCCAAAGAAAATTCAAATTTTTATTAATAAAATCAGGAGTCCAGAAAAAAAATTTGTGTATACTAATTACTACATTAAAATGACTTATATTATTATTTATTATTATTACTGAGCGATAAACTATAAGATATATATGTAAATTAAATAAATAAAAGTATAAGAGGAACTTTTTATGATAAAAAAAAAATTAAGTGCAATTTTTTTGACAGAGGAAAACAAAGACAACAAGGGATCCGTTGAATTTCAAGTAGTGAGTTTCACAAATAGGATACGGAGACTTACTTCACATTTGGAATTGCACAAAAAAGACTATTTATCTCAGAGAGGTCTGCGTAAAGTTCTAGGAAAACGTCAACGGCTGCTGGCCTATTTGTCAAAAAAAAATAAAGTACGTTATAAAGAATTAATTGGCCGGTTGGAGATTCGAGAAACAAAAAATCATTAATTTGAAGAGTTGTTTTGCATTTTCGCTTAAATTTTGATGAACTTCTTTTCGCTTTCAGCAATTCATGGAAAAATGAATCGAAAAAAAACCTATGACTGCACCAGCTATACGAAATGACCTTATGATAGTAAATATGGGTCCTCAGCACCCATCAATGCACGGTGTTCTTCGACTCATTGTTACTCTAGATGGTGAAGATGTTATTGACTGTGAACCAATATTGGGTTATTTACATAGAGGGATGGAAAAAATTGCGGAAAACCGAACAATTATACAATATTTACCTTATGTAACACGTTGGGATTATTTAGCTACTATGTTCACAGAAGCAATAACTGTAAATGGTCCAGAGCAGTTAGGCAATATTCAAGTGCCTAAAAGGGCCAGCTATGTCAGAGTTATTATGTTGGAGTTAAGTCGTATAGCTTCGCATTTATTATGGCTTGGCCCTTTTCTGGCAGATATTGGTGCACAGACGCCCTTCTTCTATATTTTTCGAGAAAGAGAATTGATATATGACCTATTCGAAGCTGCCACCGGTATGCGAATGATGCATAATTATTTTCGTATCGGGGGAGTTGCTGCTGATTTACCTCATGGCTGGATAGATAAATGTTTGGATTTTTGTGACTATTTTTTAACAAGAGTTACTGAATATCAAAGACTTATTACACGGAATCCCATTTTTTTAGAGCGAGTTGAGGGAATAGGCATTATTGGCGGAGAGGAGGCAATAAATTGGGGTTTATCAGGACCAATGCTACGAGCTTCTGGAATACCATGGGATCTTCGTAAGGTTGATCATTATGAGTCTTACGATGAATTTGATTGGAGGGTTCAATGGCAAAAAGAGGGAGATTCGTTAGCTCGTTATTTAGTACGAATTAGTGAAATGACAGAATCAATAAAAATTATTCAACAGGCTTTAGAAGGAATTCCGGGGGGTCCCTATGAGAATTTAGAAATCCGGCGCTTTGATAAAGTACAGGATCCCGACTGGAATGATTTTGACTATCGCTTTATCAGTAAAAAGCCTTCGCCTACTTTTGAATTGTCAAAACAAGAACTTTATGTAAGAGTAGAAGCCCCAAAAGGAGAATTAGGAATTTTTCTGATAGGAGATAGGGGTGTTTTTCCTTGGAGATGGAAAATCCGACCACCAGGGTTTATCAATTTGCAAATCCTTCCTCAGTTAGTTAAAAGAATGAAATTGGCTGATATTATGACGATACTAGGTAGCATAGATATCATTATGGGAGAAGTTGATCGTTAAAATGATAATAGATACAACAGAAATACAAGCTATCAATTCTTTTTTTAGATTTGAATCCTTAAAGGAGGTATATGGGATCATATGGATGCTTATCCCTATTTTTACTCCTGTATTAGGAATCACAATAGGTGTACTAGTAATCGTTTGGCTAGAAAGAGAAATATCCGCAGGGATACAACAACGTATTGGACCTGAATACGCCGGGCCTTTGGGAATTTTGCAAGCTTTAGCAGATGGTACAAAATTACTTTTCAAAGAGAATCTTCTTCCATCAAGAGGAGATATTCGTCTATTCAGTATTGGACCATCCATAGCAGTCACATCAATTCTACTAAGTTTTTTAGTAATTCCTTTTGGATATCACCTTGTTTTATCGGATTTAAATATTGGTGTTTTTTTATGGATTGCCATTTCAAGTATTGCTCCCGTGGGCCTTCTTATGTCAGGTTATGGATCAAATAATAAATATTCCTTTTTAGGGGGGTTACGGGCTGCTGCTCAATCAATTAGTTATGAAATACCATTAACTCTATGTGTGTTATCAATATCTCTACGTGTGATTCGTTGAGACATCAAATTTCCTCTATTTTTTTTCTTTATAGAAAGGAAATTTCATGAGTTGAATATATAGATACATTTTTATTTTTTATTCATCATTCGGGTTGATGAACAAAACCAGATAGTTCTATGAGTGAAAAATACGGCTTCTTTTTTTGCAGTAAAAAGATTCAGTCTCATTTCCTATATACAAGAGTTCAGTGAAAGTAAACATAAGCATTATAGACTGTTTACCCCAAGATTGAGTGATTAGTCATCATGACTTGAAGCGGGTTCAAAAGAGCAACTGTCTAGGAATTTTACTAGTTAGAATTCTTAGCATACATCTATTAGCTTTACGGGGTATTTTTGACCAAAAAAGTGGATAGTTAGGAACACCAAGGTACACAAAGGATTCGTAATAGAGATTATGTAAGTTATTCAACAGGATTTTTCTGTGCATACTGCATAAAAAGGGATTCTAATTGGGGCTTTACGTTGGTAGAAATGATGAAGGAGTACTCCCCCACGATTCCGATCCAGAGTATGCTCCTATCCACCGATTAATTAAATAACTATCAAGAACGAAGTAATCCTTTACTTTGCTTTCTTTAAAGTAAAGTCCCTTTTTCTGAGAAAGGAGAATAGGAACGAAAAAAGAAAATCGACAGCATTGCACTACAAAAAAAGAAATACTTTTTTTAGAGAGATAGAATTCTTGTAATGTTTTGTGAACTAACGCAATGTATTATTTTTTCGTAATAAAAAATGCTAGGTTGAACTATTTATTGATATTTCTAATTTCTACAAGAAACATTTTATTCAAAGGTTAAGTTATTCCTCAACAAAAAAATTAAAAATTTTTAAAAGAGAAGATCAATTCAGAAGCACTTTCTAATAAAAACGAAAATAGCAGACAGAATTCCATTGTCTAATTGGGGACCTTACGAAAGATTGTTAGTTTAGCCTATAAACATATCAAGATAAATAATATCAAACGGGTCCTTAGATTTATGTGCGACCTTCGAGGAGCCGTATGAGGTGAAAATCTCATGTACGGTTCTGTAATAGCGTTGCGAGCAGTAATGTTATCATCGACTATGATTATCTAATAGTTTAAGTACAGTTGATATAGTTGAAGCGCAGTCAAAATATGGTTTTTGGGGTTGGAATTTATGGCGTCAACCTATAGGGTTTATTGTTTTTCTAATTTCGTCCTTAGCCGAGTGTGAAAGATTACCATTTGATTTACCAGAAGCAGAAGAAGAATTGGTAGCAGGTTATCAAACCGAATATTCAGGTATCAAATTTGGTTTATTTTACGTTGCTTCATATCTGAATTTACTAGTTTCTTCATTATTTGTAACGGTTCTTTACTTAGGGGGTTGGAATCTTTCTCTTCCGTACATAGCCCTCCCTTCTTTTTTTGAAATAAATAAAGCGGGTAGAGTCTTTGGAACAATAATTGGTATCTTTATTACATTAGCTAAAACTTATTTGTTCTTATTCATTCCTATCACAACAAGATGGACTTTACCGCGGCTAAGAATGGACCAACTATTAAATCTTGGGTGGAAATTTCTTTTACCCATTTCTCTAGGCAATCTATTATTAACAACTTCTTCCCAACTTCTTTCACTGTAAAGGAATACGATATTATATCTTCACGACTTGTCTTAAACAAGAACAAGAGAAAGAAACAAAATAAGCATAAAATTTTTTATAGATATTCACGATATGTTCTCTATGGTAACTGAGTTCATGAATTATGGTCAACAAACAGTACGAGCTGCAAGGTACATCGGTCAAGGTTTCATGATTACCTTATCACATACGAGTCGTTTACCTGTAACTATTCAATATCCCTACGAAAAGTTGATTACATCGGAACGTTTCCGTGGCCGAATCCACTTTGAATTTGATAAATGCATTGCTTGTGAAGTATGTGTTCGTGTATGTCCTATCGATCTACCTGTTGTAGATTGGAAATTGGAAACCGATATTAGAAAGAAACGATTACTTAATTACAGTATTGATTTCGGAATCTGTATTTTTTGTGGTAATTGTGTTGAGTATTGTCCAACAAATTGTTTATCAATGACTGAAGAATATGAACTTTCTACATATGATCGTCATGAATTGAATTATAATCAAATTTCTTTGGGGCGTTTACCAATGTCAATAATTGACGATTACACGACTCGAACGATTTTAAATTGGCCTGAAATAAAAAATACTTGATTCAAGAGCAACTCCCAATTAAAAATGTAATATAATAAGACTCCATTTTTATGTAAAAGAATGAGGCTTTTGCTTTGTGAATAACTAAAATTCTAAACTTTTTATTGGTTTTGTTAGTGAGAATTGTGGTTTAATTTTGAGTTGAAATTCATATATATTAATTTAGGATTTAAAAATAGAGAGTTTCAAACTACTCTTTTGGATAAAGAATGAAATAGGTGCAATAACTATATCTAGATCAATCCATACCTGTTAAATTAAAATTGAATTCAATTAATAATGAATTATTAATGAAGAAGTATGATAAAATCACTTCTTTTTTCCTGGACAGGTCAATAAAGTTATGAAAGATTTCGATTTATTTATATATAATGGATTTACCTGGACCAATACATGATTTTCTTTTAGCCTTTCTGGGATTGGGTCTTATATTAGGAGGTCTGGGAGTGGTATTACTCCCCAATCCAATTTATTCTGCCTTTTCATTAGGATTGGTTCTTATTTGTACATCCTTAGTCTATATTCTATCAAACTCACATTTTGTAGCTGCTGCGCAGCTTCTTATTTACGTGGGGGCTATAAATGTTTTAATAATTTTTGCTGTTATGTTCATGAATGGTTCCGAATATTACAAAGATTTTCATCTTTGGACCGTTGGGGATGGGGTTACATCGGTGGTTTGTACAAGTATTTTTGTT